TCTTTTCTTTTGATGTTTTCGATTCAATGAAAATATTTTTTAACATAAAAAATTGGATGCGGAAAAAGACAGAATTCAAAATTTCAGATTATACAGAGGAAAAGACAAAAGAAAGTGAGAAAAAAGAGGAGAGCAAAAGAAAAAAAAACGAAAAAGAGGAGAAAAGACGTATAGAAATAGCAGAAGCCTGGGACAGCATTATATTTGCTCAAGTAATAAGAGGTTTTTTATTAATAACCCAATCAATTATTAGAAAATATATTCTATTACCTTCATTAATAATAACTAAAAATCTCGTTCGTATATTATTATTTCAATTTCCCGAATGGTCAGAAGATTTTAGGGATTGGAATAGAGAAATGTATATTAAATGCACTTATAATGGTGTTCAATTATCGGAAACAGAATTTCCAAAAAAATGGCTAACTGACGGTATTCAGATAAAGATCTTATTTCCTTTTCGTCTGAAACCTTGGCACAGATCTAAGATACGATCCACTGAAAAGGAAAAAGATCTAATGAAAAAAAAAAAAGTAAAAAAAAAGAACTTTTGCTTTTTAACAATTTGGGGAATGGAAGTAGAATTGCCCTTTTCTAGTTATCCCCGAAATCGACTTTCATTTTTTGATCCCATTTTTAAAGAACTCAAAAAAAAAATGAAAAATTTGAAAAATTCTTTTTTTCTAGTTCTAAAAGTTTTAAATGAAAGAACAAAATTCTTTCTAAATATCTCAAAAGAAACAAAAAAATGGATTATCAAAAGTATTCTGAATAGTATTCTATTTGTAAAGGAAAAAATAAAAAAAATCCCCAATTCTTTTTTTGTATTTAGATTCAAAAATATTTATGAATTGAGTAAAAGAAAAAAAGATTCAACAATCAGTAAGAATAATCGACCGATTTCCAAATTACCCATTCCAATTCAATCTATTAATTGGACAAATTATTCATTGACAGAAAAAAAAATAAAAGATCTGAATGTTAAAACAAAGACAATTCTAAAGCAAATAGAAAAAATAACAAAAGAAAAGAAAAGGAAGTTTATAACTTCAGAGAGAAATATTGATTCGAACAAAACAACTTATGATGCTAAAAAATTAGAATCACAAAAAAATATTTTGCAGATAGTACAAAGACGAAATGTTCGATTAACCCGTAAATCGCATTATTTTTTTAAATTTTTCATGGAAAGAATATACACGGATATCTTTCTATATATCATTAGTATTCCCAGCATCAATGTACAACTTTTTCTGGAATCTACAAAAAAAATTATAAAAAAATCCATTTACAATAATGAAGCAAATGCAGAAAGAACTGATAAAACAAATCAAAGTATAATTAACTTTATTTCGATTATACACAAATCTTATAATACTACGAATACGAATTCACAGAATTCTTGTGACGTATCCTCTTTGTCACAGGCATATGTATTTTTTAAATTATCACAAACACAAGTTATTAACGTATATAAGTATAAGTTAAGATCTTTTTTTGAATATCATGGAAGATTTTTTTTTCTTAAGAATGAAATAAAGGATTCTTTTTTTGAAGTACAAGGAATATCTCATTCCAAATTAAGACATAAGAAACCTCCCGATTCTCCAATGAATCAATGGACAAATTGGTTAAAGGGTCATTATCAATATGACTTATCTGAGAACAGATGGTCTAGATTAGTACCACAAAAATGGAGAAATAGAATCAATGAGCGTCGTGTGGCTAAAAATAAAGATTTAACCAATTTTGATTCATATGAAAAAACCCGATTAATTCTTTATAAACAACAAGAAGTAGACTCATTAACAAAAAAAAAAAAAATTAAAAAACAATACGGATATGATCTTTTATCATATAAATCTATTAATTATGCAAATAAGAAAGACTCATATATTTATGGATATAGATCACCATTCCAAGCAAATAAAAAGCAAACGATTTCTTATAATTACAACACATGTAAAAAAAAAAAAATGGATATAACGGATGATATCTCTATCAAGAATTATATAGAAAAAGATGCTATTATAGATATCGAAAAAAATCTGGATAGAAAGTATTTTGATTGGATCGGAATGAATGTAGAAATAAGAAATTGTTCGGTATCGAATCTGGAATTTTGGTTCTTTTCAAAATTTCTGATATTTTATAATGCATATATGAGTAACCCATGGATCATACCAATCAAATTACTTTTTTTCCATTTTAATGGAAATCAAAATATTAGTGAAAAGAAAAACATTATTGGGAAGAAAAAAATAATAGATATTTTTAGACCATCGAAAAAAAACAAATCTCTTGAATTCGAGTTAGAGACTCGAAATCGATCAAAAGCGGAATACGTGGGTCGAGTAGATCTTGAATCATCTCTCTCAAATCAAAAAAAAGATATTGAAGAAAATTATGCAGGATCGGACAGGAAAAAGGGTGCTAAGGATATAACGAAAAAGAAATACAAGAATAAGATAGATGCAGAACTTAATTTCTTCCTAAGAAAGTATTTGGGTTTTCATTTGAACTGGAAGGATTCCTTTAATCAAAGAATACTTAATAATGTCAAAGTATATTGTCTCCTAATTAGATTGATAAATCTAAAAGAAATTGCTATAGCCTCTATTCAAAGGGGAGAACTAAGTTTAGATATTATGGTGATTCATAATCAGAAGGATTTCACTGTTCCAGGATTGATGAAAAATAAGGAATTGATGAAAAAAGGAATATTTATTATCGAACCAATTCGCCTATCTAGAAAAAACAATGAAAAATTTTTTATGTATCAAACCACAGCACTTCCGTTGATTCATAAGAGTAAGCGCCAAATTAATCAAAGATACCGAGAAAAAAATAATGTTGATAAGAATAATTTTGATAAATACATTACAAGAAGAAGAGATCAAAAGATAACAGAAAATAAAGAAAAAAATCATTATGATTTGCTTGTTCCTGAAAATATTTTATCTGCTAGACGTCGTAGAGAATTGAGAATTCTAATTTGTTTAAATCCGAGGAATAGAAATAGTGTCCATACAAACACAATATTTTACAATGAGAATAGAGTAAATAATTGCTGTCAAGTTTTGGCTAAAAATAAAGATCTTGATAGAGAAAAAAAAAGACTAATGAATTTAAAATTTTTTCTTTGGCCAAATTATCGATTAGAAGATTTAGCTTGTATAAATCGCTATTGGTTTGATACCCACAATGGAAGCCATTTCAGTATAGTAAGAATACATATGTATCCTCGATTGAAAATTTCTTAATCTACATTTGTATTCTATTTACCATAATATATCTGGTATGCGAAGACAAATGGAATATATCCATAAATGCGGACACACATTGTGGCATTCATACTAATTCAATGATGTATGCATTAGATTGAAAAATGAATCAACAAAATCATATTCTTTTTGAAGTATACAATTTTTTATTTGCCGAATGCATAAATATAGTATTTTTTCTATTTGAATTGATTAATAATAATTAATTTAATTTGAAAAAAAAATAAGGAATTCTTAAAGAAATTAAGATTTATATACAAAATTAAAAATGAGTATCATTACTATTACTGATCAATAAAAATTTCTATAAAAAAAAGAGGGGTAGAGGGAAGCTTTAATTTAATTTTATGGTAAAAAGCTCATTTATACCGGTTATTTCACAAGAAAAAAAAGAAGAAAACCCGGGATCGGTTGAATTTCAAGTATTTAATTTCACCAATAAGATACGAAGACTTACTTCACATTTTGAATTGCACCGAAAAGACTATTTATCTCAAAGAGGTTTACGTAAAATTCTGGGAAAACGGCAACGACTACTTTCTTATTTATCAAAGAAAAATGGAATACGTTATAAAAAATTAATTACTCAGTTGGATATTCGGGAATCACAAATTCGTTAATTTGAAGAGTCATTTTCAATTATTCGATTTATTAGATCTTGAATTTTTATGAACTTATTTTTTTTTTTTTTAAGCGATTCATTGAAGAATGAATCGAGGAAAAACCTATGAATGCCACAGCTACAAGAAAAGGCCTCATGATAGTCAATATGGGCCCTCACCACCCATCAATGCATGGTGTTCTGCGACTTATTGTTACTCTGGATGGTGAGGATGTTATTGATTGTGAACCAATATTGGGTTATTTACACAGAGGGATGGAAAAAATTGCGGAAAACAGAACAATTATACAATATCTGCCTTATGTAACACGTTGGGATTATTTAGCTACTATGTTCACAGAAGCAATAACCGTAAACGGACCGGAACAGTTGGGAAATATTCAAGTACCTAAAAGAGCCAGCTATATTCGAGTAATTATGTTAGAGTTGAGTCGTATAGCTTCTCACCTACTATGGCTGGGACCTTTTATGGCAGATATTGGTGCACAAACTCCTTTCTTCTATATTTTCAGAGAAAGAGAATTAATATATGATCTATTCGAAGCTGCGACAGGTATGAGAATGATGCATAATTTTTTTCGTATCGGGGGGGTAGCGGCTGATCTACCTCATGGTTGGATAGATAAATGTTTTGATTTCTGCGATTATTTTTTAACAAGGGTTGTTGAATATCAAAAACTTATTACGCGAAATCCCATTTTTTTAGAACGAGTTGAAGGAGTAGGCGTTGTTGGTGGAGAGGAGGTAATAAATTGGGGTTTATCAGGACCGATGCTTCGGGCTTCCGGAATACAATGGGATCTACGTAAAGTTGATAATTATGAGTGTTACGAGGAATTTGATTGGGAAGTTCAATGGCAAAAAGAAGGAGATTCATTAGCTCGTTATTTAGTTCGAATTGGTGAAATGATGGAATCCATAAAAATTATTCAACAGGCTTTGGAAGGAATTCCCGGCGGGCCGTATGAGAATTTAGAAATCCGCTGCTTTGATAGAGAAAAGGATCCAGAATGGAATGATTTTGAATATAAATTCATTAGTAAAAAACCGTCTCCGACTTTTGAATTGCCAAAACAAGAGCTTTATGTAAGAGTTGAGGCCCCAAAGGGAGAATTAGGAATTTTTCTAATAGGCGATCAGAATGGTTTTCCTTGGAGATGGAAAATTCGTCCACCGGGTTTTATCAATTTGCAAATTCTTCCTCAATTAGTTAAAAGAATGAAATTGGCCGATATTATGACAATACTAGGTAGCATAGATATCATTATGGGAGAAGTTGATCGTTAAAATGATAATTGATACAACAGAAGTACAAGATATCCATTTTTTTTCCAAATTGGAATTTTTTAAGGAGGTCCATGGAATTCTATGGATACTTGCCCCTATTTTTATTCTTGTATTGGGAATCACAATAAGCGTATTAGCAATTGTATGGTTAGAAAGAGAAATATCCGCAGGGATACAACAGCGTATTGGCCCTGAATACGCCGGGCCTTTTGGAGTTCTTCAAGCTCTAGCCGACGGAACAAAACTACTTTTCAAAGAGAATCTTATTCCATCTAGGGGAGATATTCGTTTATTCAGTATCGGACCATCCATATCAGTCATATCAATTCTAATAAGCTATTCAGTAATTCCTTTTGGCTATAACTTTGTTTTATCTGATCTCAATATCGGTGTTTTTTTATGGATTGCTATTTCGAGTATTGCTCCCATTGGACTTCTCATGTCAGGATATGGGTCGAATAATAAATATTCTTTTTTGGGTGGTTTACGAGCTGCTGCTCAATCGATTAGTTATGAAATACCATTAACTTTATGTGTGTTATCAATATCTCTGCGTGCGGTTCGTTGAGACAGAATCTTTTCGATGCTATTGCTATGCTCCTCTCTTTATATTATTTTATAGGAAAGGGAAAGAATAAATTGAATAGATATCCTCATTTTCATTATTCTTTTTGGCAATTCAGATTGAAAAACAAAATCAGATAGTTATATGAGTGAAATAAAACAGCTTCTATTGAATATTATTTATGAATACTATATTACTTTATAGTTAATAGATAGTATGATGATTTGAAATTGCAGTAAAAAAATGGAGTCTCATTTTCTATGTATAAGAATTAAGTGAAAAAAACAAATTCTAAGCCGAAGGGGCCGTTTACCCCAAGATTGGGTGATTAGTCATCCTGTCTTGAAGCGGGCTCAAAAGACCAACCTTTTTGAGTTTTTGCTATTATTTGTATGAATTATCATACATGTATTAACATAAATAAGGGGGTTAATAAAAAAATGAATGGATGGTTAGAAACACCAAGATACACAAAGGATTAGTAAAGCAGATTTTGTAAATTATCCAAAAGAGCATTTACGCAAAATAGAAAAAGAATTCTAATTGGGGCTTTAAGTTGGTAGAAAAAATCAGGCAGTACTCCCCACAACTCCGATCCAGAGTATGCTCCCATCCATTGATTAAATAAATGACTATCAGGAACGAAATAATCCTTTAATTTTTTTTAGTCCCTTTTTACTTGCACAAAAAAAAAAGAAGAATAGGAACGAAAAACAAAACAAAAAAAAAAAAGCGACCCCCCTTTTTTTATTTCTTATATCCATATTCATGGAGATAGAATTCATGTCATAACTGATAAACTAATACTAAATGTGTAATTATTTTTCGTAATCGAAAACGATGGGGTTATTGATAATTCTAAAAGAGTATTTTATTGAATAATTCGGTTATTACTCAACAAATTCAAATTTGGATTTTTAAGGGATGAGATCAATTCAGAAGTATCTTTTTTATCTTTTATTAAAATAGATTTCTCTTTATTATTTAATTATTTATTAGAACAGACAGAATTCAATTGGTCTAATTCAGAACCGTCCGATAAATTTGAATCTTATCTATCTTAGGGATATATCAAGAGATAAAAAATCGGCCCGGTCCTTAGATTTATTTTAGGCTTTCGAGGAGCCGTATGAGGTGAAAATCTCATGTACGGTTCTGTAATAGAGATGGGAACAGTAATGTTATCACCGACTAGGATTATCTAACAGTTTAAGTACAGTTGATATAGTTGATGCGCAATCAAAATATGGTTTTGGGGGGTGGAATTTGTGGCGTCAACCTATGGGTTTCGTTGTTTTTCTAATTTCTTCCCTAGCGGAATGTGAAAGATTACCTTTTGATTTACCGGAAGCGGAAGAAGAATTAGTAGCAGGTTATCAAACCGAATATTCGGGTATCAAATTTGGTTTATTTTACGTTGCTTCCTATTTAAACCTATTAATTTCTTCATTATTTGTAACAATTCTTTACTTGGGTGGTTCGAATATCTCTATTCCGTACATATTCGTTTATGACTTTTTTGAAATAAATAAAACATATGGAGTTTTTGGAACTACAATTGGTATCTTTATTACACTAGTTAAAACTTATTTGTTCTTATTCGTTTCTATCACAACAAGATGGACTTTGCCTAGGCTAAGAATGGATCAATTATTAAACCTTGGGTGGAAGTTTCTTTTGCCTATCTCTCTCGGTAATCTATTATTAACAACTTCATCTCAACTGTTTTCACTATAAAAGATTGATCTTCTGTATTCATAACCTGTCTCAAACAAGAGAAAGAAATAAAACAAAAATATTCATAGATATTCACGATATGTTCCTTATGGTAACTGGGTTCATGAATTATGGTCAACAAACAGTCCGAGCTGCAAGGTACATTGGTCAAGGTTTCATGATTACCTTATCTCATGCAAATCGTTTACCTGTAACTATTCAATATCCTTATGAAAAAATAATAACATCGGAACGTTTTCGCGGTCGAATCCATTTTGAATTTGATAAATGCATTGCTTGTGAAGTATGTGTTCGTGTATGTCCTATAGATCTACCTGTTGTAGATTGGAAACTGGAAATTGATATTCGAAAGAAACGATTGCTTAATTACAGTATTGATTTCGGAATCTGTATATTTTGTGGGAACTGTATTGAGTATTGTCCAACAAATTGTTTATCAATGACTGAAGAATATGAACTTTCGACTTATGATCGTCATGAATTGAATTATAATCAAATTGCTTTGGGCCGTTTACCAATGTCAGTAATTGATGATTATACAATTCGAACAATTCAAATAAAATAAAATTATTAAATTTCAATTTAGAATATAGTTCAAAAAAATTCTTCTACTTATAAATTAAAAAAAAATAATAGAATATAATAGAATGAAAATAATACTATATATAAATATAAAAATAAAATAGAATATAAAATAGAATAATATATATAGAATAAAATAGAATATATATATAATAGAATAAATATATATAAATAAAATAAATAAATGAATATATATATAATAAATAATAAAGAAATATATAAAGAAAATATAAAAATAGAATAATCTAAATTTGGATAATATAAAACAAAATATTATTAAAAAATGAATAAATATTATATTTGATATTGTATTAGAAATATTCTATATTATATAAATTATATAAATATTAAATAAATATATACTTTACTTTTGTTTTAGTATAGTTTTCAATTATTCTTTCGTATAAAAAATGGAATAACATTGATAACTGTACCTATAGCAATTCACACTCCTTAGGATTTAATTCAATGCGAAGAGAAATTTAGTATATAATTTTTTTTCCTGGTCATATCAATAAGGTCATGAAGTTTCGATTTATTTATCTCTTATTTTACATATAATGGATTTGCCTGAACCGCTACATGATTTTCTTTTAGTCTTTCTGGGATCGGGTCTTGTATTAGGAAGTCTAGGAGTCGTATTACTTACCAACCCAATTTTTTCTGCTTTTTCGTTGGGACTGGTTCTTGTTTGTATATCTTTATTGTATATTTTATCAAATTCCCATTTTGTAGCTGCATCACAGCTACTTATTTACGTGGGAGCTATAAATGTTTTAATCATATTTGCTGTGATGTTTATGAATGGTTCAGAATATTACCATGATTTTCATCTTTGGACCGTTGGGGATGGAATTACTTTGATGGTTTGTACAAGTATTTTTGTTTCACTAATAACTACTATTCCAGATACATCATGGTACGGGATTATTTGGACTACAAGACCAAATCAGATTATAGAACAAGATTTGATAAATACTAGTCAACAAATTGGAATTCATTTATCAACAGATTTTTTTCTTCCATTTGAACTCATTTCAATAATTCTTTTAGCTGCTTTGATAGGTGCAATTGTCGTGGCTCGCCAGTAAGAAATCTTTATAACTAGCAATATAAATAAAAATTCAATTTTGTTCGATTTTATCACATTTATTTCCGTTGAATTCTATGTGAACGTGAAAGAGTATTTATGTAGAAAATCTTTATTATTATTATGAATATTGCCGATATATTTATTATTTTGTTTTGTTGCAGACTTGTTATATTCTTTAGTCAATCGAATCCGTTGAATTGTTGTTCATATTGAAATGAATCAAAATTGATAAGGAGTTGGTCAATGATGCTCGAACATGTACTTGTTTTGAGTGCCTATTTATTTTCTATAGGTATCTACGGATTGATCACGAGCCGAAATATGGTTAGAGCCCTTATGTGTCTTGAACTTATACTGAATGCAGTTAATATAAATCTCGTAACCTTTTCTGATTTTTTTGATAGTCGCCAATTAAAAGGAAATATTTTTTCAATTTTTGTTATAGCTGTTGCAGCAGCTGAAGCAGCTATCGGACCGGCTATTGTTTCCTCAATTTATCGTAACCGAAAATCAACCCGTATCAATCAATCGAATTTGTTGAATAAATAGTATTAATCATAATTAATCATAAAAAAAGTATAATTTAGATTAGAATAGGGTAATATTCATCAATTCAAATTAGCATGTATGTTACAAAACTTATGATCATGTTTGCGAGAAAATATAAGAAATCAAAGTATCTTGGTTCTATTCTCTTCTTATGAATTGATCTAGAAGTCTATTTTTATTAAAAAATTCTGACAAATCATTGATTCATCTGGTGTCTAAATATAGGATTCATTTATGAGTTTACTAGATAGAAAATTTTTTATTTTTGATGTTCAAAGATTACTATAGATCCAATGTCACATTCCGTAAAGATTTATGATACATGTATAGGATGTACTCAATGTGTCCGAGCTTGCCCCACAGATGTATTAGAAATGATACCTTGGGACGGATGTAAAGCTAAGCAAATTGCTTCTGCCCCAAGAACAGAGGACTGTGTTGGTTGTAAGAGGTGTGAATCTGCCTGTCCGACGGATTTCTTAAGTGTTCGAGTTTATTTATGGCATGAAACAACTCGAAGCATGGGTCTAGCTTATTGATACGTTTCAAAAAGCACCACACGAATACATTTTTTTTACTGGGAAAAACCCGCGCTCAAAATATTTTCTATTTTGAGCGCGGGTTTTTCTGGCTCAAGTGTATCTTATTTTTATCACGAATTATTTTCCTTGGTTAACAATAATTGTAGTTTTGCCAATAGCTGGGGGTTCTTTCATTTTTTTATTTCCTCATAGAGGAAATAAGATAATCCGATGGTATACTATTTGTATATGCTTAATAGATCTCCTTCTAACAACCTATGCATTTTGTTATCATTTCCAATTGGATGATCCACTAATCCAACTGACAGAGAATTATAAATGGATCAATTTTTTTGATTTTTACTGGAGATTCGGAATAGATGGACTCTCTCTAGGACCTATTTTACTGACGGGATTTATCACCACTTTAGCTACTTTAGCGGCTCAGCCGGTTACTCGAGAATCCAAATTATTCCATTTCCTCATGTTAGCAATGTATAGCGGTCAAATAGGACCATTTTCTTCTCGAGACATTTTACTTTTTTTCATTATGTGGGAATTAGAATTAATTCCCGTTTATCTACTTTTATCCATGTGGGGGGGAAAGAAACGTTTGTATTCAGCTACAAAGTTTATTTTGTACACTGCGGGAAGTTCTGTTTTTTTATTAATGGGAATTCTGGGTATAGGTTTATATGGTTCTAATGAACCAACATTAAATTTGGAAACATTAACGAATCAATCGTATCCGGCGGCATTGGAAATAATATTCTATATGGGATTTCTTATTGCTTTTGCTGTCAAATTGCCGATTATACCCTTACATACATGGTTACCAGACACCCACGGAGAGGCACATTACAGCACTTGTATGCTTTTAGCCGGAATCTTATTAAAAATGGGAGCGTATGGGTTGGTTCGAATTAATATGGAATTATTATCCCACGCTCATTCTATATTTTGCCCCTGGTTAATGCTATTAGGTTCAATTCAAATAATCTATGCAGCTTCAACATCTCTTGGTCAACGTAATTTAAAAAAAAGAATAGCTTATTCCTCGGTATCTCATATGGGTTTCCTAATTATAGGAATTGGTTCTATAAGCGATACGGGGCTCAATGGGGCTATTTTACAAATAATCTCTCATGGATTTATTGGCGCTGCGCTTTTTTTCTTGGCGGGAACTAGTTATGATAGACTACGTCTTCTTTATCTCGACGAAATGGGCGGAATGGCTATACCAATGCCAAAAATATTCACGGTTTTCACTATCTTATCGATGGCTTCTCTTGCATTGCCGGGTATGAGCGGTTTTATTGCAGAATTGATCGTTTTTTTTGGAATAATTACCAGTCAAAAATATTTTTTAATGACAAAAATACTAATTACTTTTGTAACAGCAATTGGAATGATATTAACTCCTATTTATTCATTATCCATGTTACGGCAGATGTTCTATGGATACAAGCTTTTTAATACACCAAACTCTTATTTTTTTGATTCTGGTCCACGAGAATTATTTATTTCAATGTCTATCCTTATACCCGTAATAGCTATTGGTATTTATCCGGATTTCATTTTCTCATTCTCGGTTGATAAGGTTGAAGCTATTCTATCTAATTTTTTATAGATAGTTTTTGTGAATAAATGAATAATAAAAAAAAGATTTTTTCCGTTGGATTTGAATTAAATTAATAAAAAAATGAATTTGAATTGTAATCAAATATTTTGTTGTTTGTGAGAACCCCTTGAATCACTATATTACTTGATTTAAAGGGTTCTCGACGATTTATGGGAAGTTTTCATATATACACTTTCCATATTTGTATTTGTCGGGTTCTTTACTCACTTTAATTCAATTAGATGAAAATGAACCATAACTATGTAGGCCTATTCCTAATAGATTGATTCCCAAATAACATATCCAAATTATAAGAAAGCCCATAGAGGCCACTATTGAAGAATTTACATCTTCCAATTTTTTATTTTTTCTAGTATGTAAATAAATAGCGAATATGGTCCAAGTAATAAAGGCCCAAGTTTCCTTTGGATCCCAATTCCAATACGACCCCCATGCCTCATTAGCCCATACTGCTCCTGAAAGAATACCTATCGTTAAAAAGATAAAACCTAGACTAATAATACGATAACCCCAACGATCCAATTGTTGAATAAATTGAGACCTATAATAATTTCTAGAAAAATAAGTTTTTTGTAAAACATTATTTCTTTCATTCATATTCATGTATTTGATTTCAGCAAAAGAAAATGATTCATTTAAAAAATACAAATTATTGGTAAAATCAAAAATTTGTATGAGTTCTCGAAATGTAATAACTAAAATAGCTACAGATAATAATGATCCACATAAAAGAGTTGCATAGCCTAATATCATCATACTTACGTGCATCATTAACCAATGGGATTGTAGAGCGGGTACTAATATTGTGGATTGATGCATTTTGTTTAAAAGACCCGAAGTAGCAAAGCCTTGGGTAAAAATAACACTTGGTGCAATTATTGTACTTAAATGGTTTTTATGCTTTTTAAAACAAGGAACCATATAAAAAATGGAAAAACTCCATGAAAGAAAGATTAATGATTCATATAAATCACTAAATGGTAAATGGCCCGAAAAAAACCAACGAGTAATTAACAATCCCGTTATACAGAAAAAGGTTATTATCATGCCTTTTTTGGACGATTCATATAATCCCACGATTTCATTGACTAATAAGGTTATCAAATGAATTGAAATTAGAATTGATACGACCGAAAAGGATATATGAGTTAATATATGCTCTAAAGTTGAAAATATCATATTTATATATATATAAAAAAAGTCTCAATACAATATTAGGAATAGAAATCGGGAATTGAATTCATTATAGGACTTATTCTTTTCGAAGATAAGATTATCATGCCGCCACTCGGACTCGAACCGAGATGCTCTAGCACTGCTTCCTAAGAGCAGCGTGTCTACCAATTTCACCATAGCGGCTTACTCAAAATCATAATAACCGATTTTTAGTCAATCGTCGAGATTGAAAGAATCAATTAAAGTGCAATATTTTATTACTAAATATTTTATTACTAAACATTAAAGAATTTAAAGAATTCTATTATATATATATTAATATATATATTATTAATATATATATATATATATAAATTTATATATAATATATAAAAAATTTATATATATAATATATAATAAAATTAAATTTGATATATAATAAAATTAAATTTGGATTTATTATAATATATAAATTAATATAGATATATAATCCAACTCATTTTGTCAATTTTGAGTAATATGTTTAAAAAAAAAAATTATATTATTGTAAATATAAAAAAATTATTTTAAAAATGGAACATTTCAATTTCAATACAAATTTTTATTCTCGTTCTTTCTTCGTTTCAAGTATCAGTTTTAACAGGAGAATGTATTTTTGGTAGTTTATACTTTTTCTTTCAAAAAAGGACTGTTGGCACTATATAGTTTTTACTTCAATCCAGGAATGAAAAAAAAATGGTTTCTTTTGTACTTGTTAATGACTCATTTATTATTTATTTCATTTTCTGAATCTAAATAAATGCATTGCGATTTTTTCAATGAAAGAAAAATAGTAAATTTATAGATCAAAAATGGAACACTCCATTCAAAGGATTTTTTAGAGTATCGTTATATCTATTTATATATATTTTTACAAAATAGTTTATAGAAAAAAATAGAAATTAAAAAAAAAATCGATATAGAATGGTATTCTATTCAATATAGATAATTATATTCTATAAATATTTAATCTTCTATATTAGATATATTAGATTAGTATTAAAAAATATTCTTTGAATCGAGCTAATTCAGGTTTGTATTTGTTACAAAACTTTTAGAGTTCCCTGTAAAAATGGATTTCGCTAATGAAAAAGCTTTCAATGCTTTCCAATATCCCCTCTTTTTCCAAAAATTCTTCCGAATAGTTTTTTTTGATATCGAAGTGCGCTTTTTTGGAACTGCCATACAACTAGTATAGTTTTTTCATTGCGATAGTTCGATGTGAAAGACATTTCTTCTTTTCTTCTATAAATCAAAACGAATTGTTATTTACTTAGTCATATATCTTATCTATCTTAATTCCCTTTTTGTTTTCCATCTAAAGTAAAACATTGACTATTATAACCCTTTTTCGAAATTTTGCCAAACATAGATATCTTTTTATTGTAATAGAAGATAATCAATTAGTTCAAAAATGAACTAATGTTTCTGAATTGAATAATCAAATTCTTATTTTTTTGTTCATGGCATATGAATTGTTTTTGATGATTCATGTCAAAATAAACGAATGTTCTTAGTTTTGCTCTAATTATTTATACTCACTCTATACACTACATAATTTTTTTTTATAATTGTAAAATTCAAAATTAAATTTTTCTTTTACAAAAAATTTTTGTTTTTATAATATAATTAGTTAAATTAGAATAATATAATTGAATTTTTTTTATTATTTTATTAATTAAATATTACTAAAATAAAACCATAAAAAAAAGTTTATTTTTTTCACTAGAAATTTTGTTATTGGCCTTTTTTTACTTTCTACTTTGCAATATTAAATAAAAGTATTGTGCAAAGATTCAGAATAATTAATAATAGAGAATTCTATTTCTATCTTCACTTTTTTTATTAACCGAACCCTTTACAAAAGAGATAAAACAAAACTCATTAAGAATCAAAATATTTTTTATTCTTTTTTAATATTTGTATGGATTATACACATCACTCTTCATGGATCATACCTTTCATTCCACTTCCAGTTCCTATGTTAATAGGAGTGGGACTTCTACTTTTTCCCACGGCAACAAAAAATCTTCGCCGTATGTGGGCTTTTCCTAGTATTTTATTGTTAACTATAGTTATGATTTATTCAGTCGATCTGTCTATTCATCAAATCAATAACAGTTCTATCTATCAATATGTATGGTCTTGGACTATAAATAATGATCTTTCTTTAGAGTTTGGTTACTTGATCGATTCACTTACCTCTATTATGTCAATCTTAATCACTACTGTTGGCATTCTGGTTCTTATTTATAGCGATAATTATATGTCTCATGATGAAGGATATTTGAGATTTTTTGCTTATATGACTTTTTTTAATATCTCAATGTTGGGATTGGTTACTAGTTCGAATTTGCTACAAATTTATATTTTTTGGGAATTGGTTGGAATGTGTTCTTATCTATTAATAGGTTTTTGGTTCACACGTCCTATTGCGGCAAATGCTTGTCAAAAAGCATTTGTAACTAATCGTTTAGGAGATTTTGGGTTATTATTAGGTATTTTAGGTCTTTATTGGATAACGGGTAGTTTGGAATTTCGGGATTTGTTTCAAATATTGAATAACTTGATTTCTAAAAACGAGGTTAATATTTTTTTTGTTACTTTGTGTGCCCTCTTGTTATTTTGTGGCTCAGTTGCTAAATCTGCCCAATTTCCCCTTCATGTATGGTTACCAGATGCTATGGAAGGGCCTACTCCTATTTCTGCTCTTATCCATGCTGCTACTATGGTAGCGGCGGGAATTTTTCTTGTAGCTCGACTTTTTCCTCTTTTCATAATTATACCCTCCATAATGAATGGAATAGCTTTCATAGGTATAATAACAGTCGTTTTGGGAGCTACTTTAGCTATTGCTCAAAAAGATATTAAGAAAAATTTGGCTTATTCTACAATGTCTCAATTGGGTTATATGATGTTAGCTCTAGGTATGGGATCTTATCGAGTCGCTTTATTTCATTTGATTACTCATGCTTATTCAAAAGCATTGTTGTTTTTAGGATCCGGATCCATTATTCATTCAATGGAAGCTATTGTTGGATATTCTCCAGATAAAAGTCAAAATATGGTTCTTATGGGCGGTTTAACAAAACATACACCAATTACAAAAACTGCTTTTTTAATGGGTACACTTTCTCTTTGTGGTATTCCACCTTTTGCTTGTTTTTGGTCCAAGGATGAGATTCTTAATGATAGTTGGTTGTATTCACCAATTTTCGCAATAATAGCTTGTTCCACAGCAGGATTAACTGCATTTTATATGTTTCGGATCTATTTACTTGTTTTTGAAGGATATTTAAACGTTCATTTTCAAAATTTCAATGGAAAAAAAAATAGTTCATTTTATTCAATATCTTTATGGGGTAAAGAAGGAAAAAAAAATAAAATAAAAAAAAAAACTTTATTAACTTTATTAACAATGAATAATAATGAAAGGACTTCTTTTTTTTGGAAAAAGACATCTCCACATCGAATTAATCGAAATGTCAAAAGCATAAGACGTCTTTTTATTGATACTCCCTATTTTGGTACTAAAAAGACTGCTTGTTTATATCCTCATGAATCAGACAATACTATGCGATTTTCTATGTTTGTATTAGTACTGTTTACTTTATTCGTTGGGGCCATAGGAATTTCTTTCAACCAAGAAGAAATAGATTTTGATATATTATCAAAATTGTTAATTCCGTCTATAGACCTTTTACATCAAAATTCAAAAAATTCGGTGGATTGGTATGAATTTTTTACAAATGCAACTTTTTCGGTGAGTCTAGCTTTTTTGGGAATATTTATAGCGTCTTTTTTTTATAAGCCTGTTTATTCAGCTTTACAAAATTTGAACTTATTAAATTTAGTTGAAAAAGTTGTTTATAAAAATAAAAAAAATGTTGCTGATAAAATAATAAATATCATATATGATTGGTCATATAATCGCGGTTACATAGATGCTTTTTATGGAATATCTTTAATTGCTAGTATAAGAAAATTAGCTCAACTCAATTATTTTTTTGATAGACAAGTAATTGATGGAATTCCAAATGGAATTGGTATTACAAGTTTTTTTATGGGAGAGGCTATAAAATCTGTGGGGGGTGGACGAATTTCTTCGTATATTTTATTTTTTTTATTTTTTTTATTAATCTTTTTAGTAATTTGTTATTATTTATTTATATTTAATTAATCTTTTTAGTAATTTGTTATTATATTATTTAAAATATTTAATTAATCTTACTAAGATTGAACTTGGTAAAAAAAAGGGGTTTAATAACTGAAAAATAAGATTCTTAAAGAATATTCTTTGAATACTCAAATTACGTATTGAATTTGGATTTTTGTATCCATAATTCAAAAAGTTTTTGTGATTATTGCCGAAGAAATGAAATAAAAGATACGGTAGAGCTATGACAGTTATTGTATGAGGTCTA